TCGGCGCGTTCTCGCCTCGTTTATTGCCCTCTTGTGCTGTCCTGTCGTGTCGTCAATTGACAGTATGACTTAGGGCTCAATATAATTTGAGCGACAAAAAAAAATCATATTTAGGTAAACCACCTTGAATCTACTGCAGAGTGGTAGATCTTGGATCCAAGGTATAACCCTTTGTGACTGAGAGATATAAAGACGAAAAAGACCAATGAAATCAAGTTTCAAGGTTGTATTTAATGGTAAAGTTTGATTCCCATTAAACCCCCGAATATTTTATGTGTCTCCTTTTGGTGGCTCTCAGCCTGAGTTATATTAAGTTATATTATGATGGCCACAGGGCCGCCCCTATGGTCCAGTGGTTAAGACATCTCTCTTTCACGGAGAAAACGAGGGTTCAAGTCCCTCTGGGGGTATACAAGACTATAGGAGCGGGATTTCCTATCAAGTGATCTATATTTGTCAAGTCCTTCTATTAGTCTACTTAGTGGGACTTTCTATTTTATATCAAGTGATATATATTTGTAAAGTCTGCCTGGGAAACGAAAGGAAGTGGCTTATGGAACGTCTAAAATAAATTAGACGCTGGGTCGATGCCCGAGTGGTTAAAGGGGACGGACTGTAAATTCGTTGACAAGATGTCTACGCTGGTTCAAATCCAGCTCGGCCCAACAATTCGCCAATCTACTTGATAGAACCCTTAAGAAATACCTGACCTGATACAAGAGAATAAAAAAGAATCCAAATTTTCTGCAAGATCTCTTCTTATTTCCCTGGGATTGTAGTTCAATAGGCTAGAGCACCGCCCTGTCAAGGCGGACGTTGCGGGTTCGAGCCCCGTCAGTCCCGACGTATCTAATCCAATAAGTACATTAATTAGCCTCTCCATTTTCTGTCAAAGAAGGGACAGAGAGCAATTGAATTCCGAAGGGGTTTCCCCTCTTTTTTTTCAGGATTCTATCGAAGAAAGAACAAACCCTAAACTAAAATGAAAAGAACTAAAATAGTGAAGTTGATAAAATATTCCATCTTTTCTCCCGCGACTAATATTTCTCATACTTCTTTTTCTTCCAAAGAAAATTGGATCATTAAAATTTAGAACCTAATTCCTCTCTTGTTCCACTTCGCTTGTATTGTTTGTTGGGGTTTTGTAGTTAATGGAAACGGACGGGTGGTTAGATGATACTTCAGTTGATGGTTCTACAAGGAAGACCTAAGGTAGGTTATAGAAAACAAAGAACATAAAAAAAAGGATAAATAAATGAATTTTTGATTGGTCCGGGAATCCAATCTTGGATTCGATATGGATAAAGGATCTTCGTATGTTATACTATTCAATTCTCGACGACGAATTAATTTAATAGCTCAGATATTTTTATTCATGATATTGATCCGATTCAAAATCATCGATAGTTAATAGTTAATGTATTCATTGAATTGACAGGCGAAAAATTTATCATCTCTATGGGATTAAATCCCGAGTTATTGTGAAATAAAAAAACGATGAGATTATGGAAGTAAATATTCTTGCATTTATTGCTACTGCACTGTTCATTTTAGTTCCTACTGCTTTTCTACTTATAATTTACGTAAAAACAGAAAGTCAAAATAATTAATTACTTTAAATGAAACTTGACTTCTGAATTATTCTCAATAGTTGAAGAAATCAAAAGAAAAGTATTCTATTTTTGCGTCTTAGATGAAATCCACGGGCTATAGTCGGCGGTATTCTATGAGATCCGAGAGTATGGTAAGTAAGAAATTTATTTCTTACTTACCATACTCTCTATTAGTGTTATAGTAGTATATAAAGTTATACTTGACTTTCTAATAAACTTGGTATACTATATTAGCTTCTATCTTCAATATATGTAGTTATTATTATTATTATCCATATATAGAATTGACGTACGACCCAATTCTATTTCTTTGATCTATCTATTTATTCCGATTCCGATGAATCTCAAATAATTAGTCTTTATAGACTACATTTCTCCACTAGAATCCAATCCAATGGAATTTAGAAATGAAGATATTTTTATTTGAAAATTTTTCAATTTAAATAAAAAATGCGTTGCAGAACGATCTATAAAACAGTTTCATTCCTCAACTAAAGTAGGAGTGCTTCTAAAGTCCACTTCTTCCCCATACTACGAGTGAAAGGGAAAATGTAAAGACTACCATTAAAGCAGCCCAAGCGAGACTTACTATATCCATGTGAATTATGTCCCTTATCTCTATGATAGAAGTATTCCATTATTGCTCACTAATAATAGTAGAATGAATGGTCCAGAGTCAAAAAAGGATTCTGGCAGAACACTATTGATGAACGAAAAAAAATCCATTTCAAAAATTCCTATATGATTTCTAATGATTTCTAATCGGGAAAGAATAAACACAAGTAAAATACACAATGACATTACAAAGGAATGTTAGTAATGGAATCCATTAATCAAATACGAGGGCCCCTTCTTTTTTTTTTCGTGCCCTTGAAAGTCAAAATAGATCATAGATCAATTGCTAGATCATAGATCAATTGCTTTGCTATTCGTCTATATATATGTAGATTACAGTATAGAAAGCACTTTCCCCAACTAGTAGTTGAATTATCCCGGCTATACAATGTAATTCAAGACCCAATCAGTAGACATTACATTAGCAGTAGAAGAGAATCGGGAAGTCTTGCTTCGACCATTATTTCTAATTTTTCCATTAGAATCTTTCTTTGATTTGAATTTTAGATTCAAAGATTTCCAATCTTTTTTTTTTACAAAATTCCCAGAACAGAATAAAACAGCACAACAGAATAAGAAATTTCAATTCGTTTGTTGATGAGGCGGCACCCGGATTTGAACTGGGGAAAAAGGATTTGCAGTCCCCCGCCTTACCACTCGGCCATGCCGCCAAAACGATACACAATAGGAGAAAAAATTCCCCCCCTTTTTTTACTAGACTTTAGTTTATTGTACTTGCATATTGCATCCATTTTTTAATCCTTTTTCTAAATTTAGAAAAATTAGAAAAGAAACCTTTTATTGCCCTTTTGATTGTATTTGATCTACGCCTTCGATTGATTGTATAGTATCTCAAAACACACAATGCCGAAAAACTTCCACGGACTTTTGAAAAATAAAATGTGGATTTTTACTCAAAAAAGTCAAAATTTATGACAAAGGGGAACCATTAACTATTCCTTGACTAACAATTCGTGAATGATTCTGGGATTTGAATCTAAAATTTGGTTTGCCTGATGACATAAGAAAATACAAATTTATACATACTTAATTGATTGATTCTTTTGAATCAAAAATCCTTCTCAATTTCCATTATAACAAAAATTATAAGTATATGTAAACCCCAGAACGGAAATTGTTACACAGATACAAAATTTGCTATTTAGAGTCTGTTGCCTATAAATAAAGTGAATTCGTTGGAAGAAAAAAAGGGCCCGGCTGGGTATTGACCGGGCCAGGCCCAAAAGGCACTTCGAACAAAATAAAAGCAATAAGGTCTTCTTTATTTATCTTTCTATTTGGATCTTTCGAGCATCTAAATGGAATTGCTAATTATATAATAACGATAAAGAATGTGAAAGAAATACTTTCTTTAATCCTTACTTGATGTGTACTGTAACATAGTAATTATCTTTTTCGATTGGGAGAGATGGCTGAGTGGACGAAAGCGGCGGATTGCTAATCCGTTGTACGAGTTATTCGTACCGAGGGTTCGAATCCCTCTCTTTCCGTTTCCGTTGATGACTTTTTATTTTTTTCTTTAAAATTTTGCAAACCCCTTATTTATTTTTTTATTTTTACTAGTTAAATGTGTGGAATAGCTAAAATAAAATCTTAAGAAAATTGTAAAATCAAGCAAGAAAAACAAAATTTTTATTTTATTCTTCACGTCCAGGATTACGTCCTGGATCATTGGATAGGAATCCAAAGATGAAGAGAGAAACAAAGAATATTACTACTGTGTAAACGAAAAGTTTGAGAGTAAGCATTACACAACCTCCAAGATCATTTTTTGAAAAAGAAAAACGAGAAAAGATAATAGATCCTCCATTTTTATATCACATATCCTATTTTGACACCAAGAAATGAATTCTAAAAATAGAAAAAAAAATGTTCAGAAATTCAAATGAAGTTGAAATTTGTAATAAGAGTCTTTGATTACCACAAATCACTTTCATACCCACAATTAGATATTGTAAGGGACCCTAATCTAATAGGGTATTTCGCCGGAAAAAGGATTAAAATTGGGAAATAGGACGAGCCTGATTTCTCGCGGCTATTCGAAATTTCAATGTTTGAATTGAAGGTTCATACTGTCAGACTTATTTGATCTTATCATCATAAATTGTTATAATTTTTCTCGAATAAATAATGATAATGAATTTTCTAGGATAGTGTTAAAATCTTATCGAAAACTTACAGCAGCTTGCCAAACAAAGGCTAAAAGAAAAAAGAACAGAGGTATGACTGGCATAACATCTACGATTGGATTCAAAAAAGCATAGGCTTCGGGCAATTTGGCGAAGAAAAGATTACTCGGATAAAGGGCAGAATTAAGACAGATCAAACTAAAGATATTAAGCATAACAGACATTTTTTTCGTCGAGATAATTGCATTTTGATTGAGTTATTGATATAAGGAAAAATGAAGAAAGTAGGGTAGACAAAAAAATCCTTCTTTTTCCGCTCAATCAAAAATCCTCCAATTCTCAAAGGAGAATAGAAGAAATCATATTCATACTTTCATACAATATCTTAATTGAATTATATGTAATGATCAATAAATCCAATTGAATTATTATAGATATACACATTCCAAAATCCTAACACGAATCTATAATCTATAATAGATTCTATAAAGAATAAAGATTTTCTCTAGATATTTGGACTGGAATTGACGAACACTTAATACCAATATTATTCTTTATTATTATTATAGTGTGCAATAAAAAAAGGAAATGGGGCGTAGCCAAGCGGTAAGGCAACGGGTTTTGGTCCCGCTATTCGGAGGTTCGAATCCTTCCGTCCCAGAGCATATCCATCCATTGTATCCTAATACTTCTTTTTTGTTCAACAAGGTTCTGTTTCAAGGTCTAATATTGGAATAGAATATTATTTCTCTTTTATTTTCTATTTTTTCACAACACAAACTGAACTAAATCGAGTTCAAAATCCTTTTGTGACCCAGATAAAGATAAGATGGGGCATAGAGCATAGTTGCAGAAAGATTACTTAACCTCAGGTTAAACAAAATATGAAAAGAAAATACATATAAAACGAGGAAGTGCTTAGCCTATAGGTATGTATTGTTATCCTATTTCAGTGACAATAGTCTTTTTATTTTTGTGAAAAAGAAATTGCATCCCTAAAATAGTAAAATTGAAATATTTAACAATGAGATTTCTTTTTTTTGTTCAATGTATTTAGCTTATTTAGTTTATTTACTTTACATCATTTCATTGACAATTCTATTCGAAAAAAAGCAAAGATTTCTCTTTCTTATTCTTATGATGATGATAAGAAAATAAAAAAAGGGAGTCTTTACTATAAAACTTTACTCAAATAATGATGTAGATAGAAAGTAGGAAACTTTTTCAAATATCAAGTATCAAGATTTCTAATTTGGAATCATTCCTTATAGGTTCCATCTTTGGGAAGTTGAAAATGGGTCAGTCTATCTTATTGAGTCACTTCAAGAAGCAGAGTCAAATAGAATTTCCTTATTCGTGTGATGCTAGTTATGTTATTTCTATATTTTATTTTGATTTGATTTCTGTCTATTTCTCTTAGATAGATATTAGATATTTTTTTGCGAGATATATTTATAGAAAATTAGAAAAATGTTCATAAAAATAAAAATGTTCCATTCATACAAAAAAAGCCGAGGTCTTGCTAATTTTTCTGAAGAAAAATATTTATTATATTATCTATAAAAATAAATTATTATCTATGTAGAAAATAAGAAATATAAATGACTTTGTCTCTGTACTGATTGAACCAATGACTATTCATGATTCCATAATTGAATCAATTCCATACTGATTCCAAATTCGAGGAATGTTATGGTAAAACTTCGTTTAAAACGATGTGGTAGAAAGCAACGTGCGACTTGAAGGACACGATCCCGTGTGGATTCTTATCCACCATTTTATATTAGGAATGAAGGTGCTCTTGGCTCGACGTCATTTGTTCTATTCTACTATAACTCTTCTTTTTTTTATTGGGTTATAATGTAAATAGTTCATGATGGAGCTCGAGTAGAAAGTATTGATTAATTTCTCAGGGGCAACGATCTAGGGTTAATGCCAATTAATAAATTGGAACAACTTCGTAAGTATATCTTCTATAATTAATATAGATAATAGAAATCAAAAGGATCCGATTCGAGCAAAATTGAAAAAAAAAATTGTTGGAACGGCTAAACCTTTTTCAATCCACAGTGTATCACGCACGAATCAACCGTTGGTATGATTCTTTGATAGAAAGAAATCACAAAAGGGGTATGTTGCTACCATTTTGAAAGGATTAAGAAGCACCGAAGTAATGTCTAAACCCAATGATTTAAAACAAAGATAAAGGATCCCAGAACAAGGAAACACCACTTTAATTGTCTCACGGATCCGAATAAAGAATCCAAATATATTTTAAACGAGACAAAAAGGGTGGGTTAAAGACCACTCAATAAAAAAAATAGATTCAAAATTAAAGAAAAATCTTTCAAATTTTTGAATTATTGAACTTGAGTTATGAGTACAAATGATTTTTTTTTCAGGAAGGAAGCGAAATAAAAAAGACTATACTATGACTATGAGTTTAATTATAGAATAATTTATTTTATATGGATTCCTTTCCTATTTATTATAATTTTATCCATAGACAAAACTTCGAATCATTTTTTCTCGAGCCGTACGAGGATAAAACTTCCTATACGGTTCTAGGGGGGGGGTTCTTTTTCATCTACATCTATCCCGATGAGCCGTCTATCGAATCGTTGCAATTGATGTTCGATCCCGAAGAGAAGGAAGAGATCTTCGGAAAGTGGGTTTTTATGATCCGATCAAGAATCAAACTTATTTAAACGTTCCCGCAATTCTCTATTTCCTTGAAAAAGGTGCTCAGCCTACAGAAACTGTTCAGGATATTTTAAAAAAGGCAGAGGTTTTTAAGGAACTTGGCTCTAATCAAAACAAATTCAATTAAATTAAGGAAATAAAAACTAAGGGTAGGATAGTGATTTCTATATCATTTTGGATATCTTTTCTATACTTTGTTTTTTTATTTCCTTCTTTTCTTGCTCTATTCGTATCTATTTATCATATCATTGATAATTGATAATAATAATTTTCTAAGGAAAACCTTATTTGATTTATCCTCACAAAATAGCAAATTCCTGCAATTGGGCGGTTTTCATTCGAACTCTAATACCAAGTAAGAAACAAGGACTCGAAGTTATTCTATATAGATTCACTACACTATTGATTGCATAAATCCT